TAGCTAATTGTCTTACACCCCCAATCAAGTAGATTTCAAAAAAAGAATCTATGTAACCGCGATTATATGACCAATCATATATCAAATTTATTATTTTCTCTCCTAAAATTTTTTTAGGAACATTTTTAGCAAATAAATTAAGTAAGTTCAAATTTTGTAAAGATGAAAAAACCGGTTTATAGAAAAAAGATGCTATAAATATTCCATAAAATGCTATACTGACCGAAAAAGCTGCATTTTTCACAAATTCATACCAATCTACAGAATTGTTTAAATTTGGATGGAAAGGGTTTAGAGACGGAATTAACATTTTTGATAATATATCAAAACCTACTCCCTCTTGATTGAAAGAAATTCCTATGGCCCCAAGGAAAAAAGTAAATAGTACTAATATAAGCATAGAAAATAACATAGTATTGTCTGATTCGTTGAAATACGAAAAGGTTTTGTTAGTACCAAAATAGGGAATAACAATAAAAGGTCGTATTATTTTTTTTACATTTTTATCAATTCGATATGAATGTGTCTTTTTACAAAAAAAAGAAGCCCTTTCATTATTATTCATTGTTAATTGACCTTCTTTACCCCAGCAAGATATTGAATAGAATGAGCTAGTTTTTTTTCCATTGTAATTTTTAAAATGAACATTTAAATGTCCCTCAAAAACAAGTAAATAGATCCGAAACATATAAAATGCGGTTAATCCTGCTGTTGAAAAAGCTATTATTGCGAACATTGGTGAATACAACCAAATATCATTAAGAATCTCATCTTTGGACCAAAAACACGCAAAGGGTGGAATACCACAAAGAGAAAGTGTACCCACTAAAAAAGCAGTTTTTGTAATTGGTACATGTTTTGTTAAACCGCCCATAAGAACCATATTTTGACTTTTATCTGGAGAATATCCAACAATAGTTTCCATTGAATGAATAATCGATCCAGATCCTAAAAACAACAAGGCTTTTGAATAAGCATGAGTAATCAAATGAAATAAAGCGGCTCGATAAGAACCCATACCTAGAGCTAACATCATATAACCTAATTGAGACATTGTAGAATAAGCCAAACCTCTCTTAATATCCGTTTGAGCAAGAGCTAAAGTAGCCCCTAATACTACCGTTATTATACCTATCAAAGCTATTCCATTCATTATGTAAGGTAGAACTATGAAAAGAGGAAGAAACCGGGCTACAAGAAAAATTCCCGCCGCTACCATAGTAGCAGCGTGTATAAGAGCCGAAATAGGGGTAGGCCCTTCCATAGCATCTGGTAACCATACATGAAGGGGAAATTGGGCAGATTTAGCAACTGAACCGGAAAATAATAGGAAGGCACACAAAGTAATAAATAAAAGATTTACTTCATTATTAGAAATAATATTTTTGAATATTTCAAACAAATCCCGAAATTCCAAACTACCCGTTATCCAGTAAAGACCTAAAATTCCTAATAATAAACCAAAATCTCCTACACGATTAGTTATAAACGCTTTTTGACAAGCATTTGCAGCGATAGGACGTGTGAACCAAAAACCTATTAAAAAATAGGAACACATTCCAACCAATTCCCAAAAGATATAAATTTGTATCAAATTCGAACTAGTAACCAATCCCAACATTGAAGTATTAAAAAAACTCATATAAGCAAAAAATCTCCAATATCCTTGATCATGAGACATATAATTGTCACTATAAATAAGAACCAAAATTCCAACAGTAGTGATTAATATTGACATAATAGAAGTAAGTGAATCAATCAAGTAGCCAAACTCTAAAGAAAGATCATTATTGATAGTCCAAGACCATACATATTGATAAATACAACTGGTATTTATTTGATGAATAGACAAATCGATCGAAAAAATCATAACTATACTTAACAATAAAACACTAGGAAAAGCCCAAACACGGCGAAGATTTTTTGTTGCCATCGGAAAAAGGAGAAGTCCCATTCCTATTAACATAGGAACTAAAAGTGGAATGAAAGGTATAATCCACGAATATTGATATCTATATTCCATAAAAAAAAAATCTTTTTATTGTTAATGAGTTTTGTTTCTTATTCGCCGGTTTTAGCTCGTTTGAAAGGTTCAGTTAATAAAAGAAAAATTAAGATATGCAAAATTTAAACAGAATTATCTATTCTTAATTATTTTGAATCTTTGTACAATAACTTCAATCCAATGTTGCAAAGCACGAAGTCAAAATGAGTCAAATGATATGACCAAATTCTTAGTAAAAAATAAACTTTGTAAAAAATAAACTTTATTTTCTTAGTAAAAAATACAATTTTTTGGTTTTTTAGTTAGTAATAATAATTTTAATAAATATTTCATTTATAAAATTATGAATTTTATAAATTATTATATATTTTATATATATTACAATAATTTACACCTCATAGAGTTCGAGTGAATGGAAAAAATTACACCAAAAAATGAGTTTATTTGGAATCCCTCAATAAAATAAAAAATTTATTGAGTTTGTTTATTCCGAAAAATTGTAGTTCATTAAAGACATCTAAATTTGTAAAAAATATTATGATATTCAAGAGTTTACTTTACATAACAGAGAAAAGGGAAAATACATTATTTTTAAAAATCAAGTATCTTTTAATAGATTAATGACCAGTCTGATTTAATTTTCAAAAACAAATTAAGCACACTCTTTCTTCGAGCTTGAGCAATTCATTTTGAAGCAGAATTAAGGGTTGGTTTCTTAAATTTTTTCGATTTATTTTATTCGATGTATAAATGGAGTACTACAAAAATAGACAGAGATATAACCAGACAGTCTTCTTTTTTTTGTCAAGGATTACATATAATATTACTTATTACTCTTATTACTTAGGAACAAAAAACAAAAAGACTATGTGATTTTTACATATATATTTTACATATATTACATATATATATTTTTCATATATATATTTTTTATTTCATATATATATATTTTTCATATATATATATTTTATTTCCTATATATATTTATTTTATATATATTTATTTTCATATATATATTTATGAAGGGTGAAGGGAATGTAATGTAGAAAAAAATGGATAGATATAGGTCTAGGTATAATTAAAGAACAATTCATTTTGAGCAATAGATGTCTTTCACATGAACTATAGTAATGAAAAAACTAGTATAATTTTTTGAATGGCAGTTCCAAAAAAACGTACTTCTATATCAAAAAAACGAATTCGTAAAAATATTTGGAAAAAAAAGGGATATTGGACAACATTGAAATCTTTTTCGTTAGCCACATCTCTTTCTACGGGGAACTCAAAAAGCTTTTTTGTGCAACAAATACAAATATTGGAGTAATCTCTGAATTTAGCCGGACTCAAAGAATAAGAATAGGCTAATTTCATTTTTCTTTTCTATAGATATATAATTTATAGATGTATAATTCTATAGATATATAGATATATAATTCTATAGATATATAGATATATAATTCTATAAGATATATAGATATATAATTCTATAAGATATATAAAAGATATATAATTTTTCTATTTTTTCTATAGCTATAGAAATTCTAAATCTATAGCTATAGATTTAGAATCGATTTCTTTATCGATATCTATATTCTATAATTCTATATATAGTATTAGTATACTAAATATAGTATGAGTATACTAAGTAAATAGAAGATCTTTAGTAAAAAAATAAATGAAATGGGACAGACATTCTATTATTGGACATTGGAACTAATTGATTTCAAACTTGTTTTTGTAAATTTTTGAAGTACTCTATTCTCTAAATTCAAATTTTCTAAATTACTATCACTAACCATATAAATTTATATTATTTTATATTATATAGATATCCTCTTTTTTATTATATAGATATCCTCTTTTTTTTAACCCAATTGAAAAGTCACCCTTCCTTTTTATTTTTTTTGGTTTATTGGAGATAATAATTTTCAAAATGGATCCTAAAATAAATAATAAATAAATTGAAATAAATAATAAATAAATAATAAATATAGGGTACAATTACGATCGAAATCAAAAGTCTTTTATATCTGATATCTTAATAATTTTTTTTAATTGGTTTTCGAAATATTAACTTCTCGATATCGATACAACAAAAATTCTAAATGATTAATACAAAAAGCTATGCAAATGTTTCTTTACATAAATTCTTGGAATATAGTGCTAATTCAATTTGTGATTCATAAAAATACTATTTTTTCTTTCAATAAAGAAATACATATTTTTTTTAGTTCAAAAATTAAAAAAAAAAAACGAATCATTTAAAAATAAAAACACAAATGAGAAAGAAAATTTTGTGTTTCAGAGGTTGAAGTCAGAACTATCTAGATCGAGTTACAATGGTGCCATTTTGAGAGAGGATAAACTATGAAAAAGCCCACTCTCATTGGTAACTTAATTTAAATAAAACTGACACTCGAAACGAATGATAATAAGAATTATTATTAGAATTGGAATATGAAAATCTTCAAAAAATAAAAATTCTTTAATGTTTCGATTTTTATGTTTACTAAACAAATATTGTATTGCATTTGAATTGAATCTTTCAGTCTCGACGATTTACTAAAAATAGATTATTATGATTTCGAGCAAGCCGCTATGGTGAAATCGGTAGACACGCTGCTCTTAGGAAGCAGTGCTAGAGCATCTCGGTTCGAGTCCGAGTGGCGGCATGGCATCTTATCTTCGAAAAGAGTAAGTCCTATAATGAATTCTATTCCTATAATTAGTGGATCCTTTTTTATTTTATTTATGATATTTTCAACTTTAGAGCATATATTAACTCATATATCATTTTCGGTCGTATCAATTGTAATTGCAATTCATTTGATAAACTTATCACTCAATGAAATCGTAGGACTATATGATTCGTTGGAAAAAGGCATGATAGTAACTTTTTTCTGTATAACAGGATTATTAGTTACTCGTTGGATTTTTTCGGGGCATTTACCATTAAGTGATTTATATGAATCATTAATCTTTCTTTCATGGAGTTTTTCCATTTTTAATATGATTCCGTCTTTTACTTTTAAAAAACAAAAAAACCATTTAAGCACAATAATCGCACCAAGTGTTATTTTGACCCAAGGCTTTGCTACTTCGGGTCTTTTAATCAAAATGCATCAATCCACAATATTAGTACCCGCTCTCCAATCTCATTGGTTAATGATGCACGTAAGTATGATGGTATTGGGCTATGCAGCTCTTTTATGTGGCTCATTATTATCAGTAGCTCTTTTAGTCATTACATTTCGAAAAGTCATAAGGATTATTGGTAATAACAATAATTTTTCTTTTTTAAATGAGTCATTTTTTTTTGCTGAGATCAAATACCTGAACAAGAGAAATAATATTTTACGAAACACTTATTTTCTTTCTTTTCGAAATTATTACAGGTCCCAATTTATTCAACAATTGGATCGTTGGAGTCATCGTATTATTAGTCTAGGGTTTATCTTTTTAACCATAGGTATTCTTTCGGGAGCAGTATGGGCTAATGAAGCATGGGGATCCTATTGGAATTGGGATCCAAAGGAAACTTGGGCGTTTATTACTTGGACAATATTCGCAATTTTTTTACATACTAGAAATAAATTGGAAGGTGTAAATTCTTCAATAGTAGCCTCTATGGGTTTTCTTATAATTTGGGTATGTTATTTTGGGATCAATCTATTAGGAATAGGCTTCCATAGTTATGGTTCATTTACATCAAATTGAGTTTAAGTGAATTGAATAAAGAAGGAAGGGGTCTGACAAATACAAACATAGTAAGCATATAATAAAACTTCGCACAAACCGTCGAGAACCCCTTGAATCACTACATTAGTGGATTCTAAGGGGTTCTCCCAAACATCAAAGATATCTAGTTACAACTCCTTATTTATAAGTTAAGATAATAGAAGAAAAATATTTCTTTTTATTTCATGAAAACTATCTATAAAAAATTCGATAGAATAGCTTCGACCTTGTCAACTGATAATGAGAAAATAAAATCCGGATAAATACCAATACCTATTACAGGTATAAGAATCGAAATCGAAATAAATAACTCTCGCGGCCCAGAATCAAAAAAATAAGAGTTTGTTGTATTAAAAAGCGTGTATCCATAGAACATCTGTCGTAACATAGATAATGAATAAATAGGAGTTAATATCATTCCAATGGCCGTTACAAAAGTAATTAGTATTTTTGTCATTAAAAGATATTTTTGATTCGTAATTATTCCAAAAAATACTATCAATTCTGCAACAAAACCGCTCATGCCTGGCAATGCAAGGGAAGCCATCGATAAGATACTAAACACCGTGAATATTTTTGGCAGTGGGATAGCCATTCCACCCATTTCGTCGAGATAAAGAAGACGTATTCTATCATAACCCGTTCCTGCCAAGAAAAAAAGCGCAGCGCCAATAAACCCATGCGAGATTATTTGTAAAATGGCTCCATTGAGTCCCGTATCGCTTATCGAACCAATTCCTAGAATTATGAAACCCATATGAGATACAGAGGAATAAGCTATTCGTTTTTTTAAATTACGTTGACCAAGAGATGTTGAAGCAGCATAGATTATTTGAATTGCACCTAATATCATTAACCCGGGAGAGAATATAGAATGAGCGTGGGGTAATAATTCCATATTAATTCGAATCAATCCATACGCTCCCATTTTTAATAAAATTCCAGCTAAAAGCATACAAGTACTGTAATGTGCTTCTCCATGGGTGTCTGGTAACCATGTATGTAAGGGTATAATCGGCGATTTTACAGCAAAAGCAATAAGAAATCCAATATAGAATATTATTTCTAGTGCTAAAGGATACGATTGATTAGCTGATGTTTCCAAATTTAATGCTGGTTCATTGGAACCATATAAACCGATACCTAGAACTCCCATTAATAAAAAAATGGAACTTCCTGCAGTGTACAAAATGAACTTTGTAGCTGAATACAAACGTTTCTTTCCCCCCCACATGGATAAAAGTAGATAAACAGGAATTAATTCTACTTCCCACATGATGAAAAAAAGTAAAATGTCTCGAGAAGAAAATGATCCTATTTGACCGCTATACATTGCTAACATCAGAAAATGGAATAATTTGGATTCCCGAGTAACCGGTTGAGCCGCTAAAGTCGCTAAAGTGGTGATAAATCCCGTGAGTAAAATTGGTCCGATAGAGAGTCCATCTATTCCGAATCTCCAATAAAAATCAAAAAAATTGATCCATTTATAATTCTCCGTCAGTTGCATTAATGGATCGTCCAATTCGAAATGATAACAGAATGCATAGGTTGTTAGAAGGAGATCTATTAAGCATATACAAATAGTATACCATCGAATTACCTTATTTCCTTTATGGGGAAATAAGAAGATTAAGGAACCCGCGGATATTGGAAAAACTACAATTATTGTTAACCAAGGAAAAAAATTCGTGGTAAAAATAAGATACATTTGGGCCAGAAAACCCGTGCTCAAAACATAAAAATAAAAAAGTCATTTTGAGCACGGGTTTTTGTCAGTAAAAAAACGTATTCGTAGGGGGTTTTTTGAAATGTATCAATCAATAAGCTAGACCCATGCTTCTAGTTGTTTCATGCCATAAATAAACTCGAACACTCAAGAAATCCGTCGGACAGGCAGATTCACATCTTTTACAGCCGACACAATCCTCTGTTCTTGGAGCAGAAGCAATTTGCTTAGCTTTACATCCGTCCCAAGGTATCATTTCTAATACATCTGTCGGACAAGCTCGGACACATTGAGTACATCCTATACAAGTATCATAAATCTTTACTGAATGTGACATTGGGTCTATTAGTTTTTGAACATCAGAAATTTTCGATCTAGTAAAACTTTAAAATGAATCATATATTTAGACACCAGATGAATCAACGATTTACCAGACGTTTTTCAATCAATCTACTTCTGGATCAAGTTCCTAAAAGAGAGCCAAGATACTTTGATTTCTTACGTTTTCGCAAACATGCTCATACGTTATGTATCATACATGTTAATTGGAATTGATAAATATTCATATTCTACTTTCAATATTCTATAATGTTTATGATTAATACTATTTTTTTATTCATTTATTTATTCAACAAATTCGATTGATTGATACGAATTGATTTTCTGTTACGATAAATTGATGAAACAATAGCTGGTCCGATAGCTGCTTCAGCGGCTGCAATAGCTATAACAAAAATGGAAAAAATATTTCCTTTTAATTGACGACTATCAAAAAAATCAGAAAATGTTACGAAATTTATATTAACTGCATTCAGTATAAGTTCAAGACACATAAGGGCTCTAACCATATTTTGGCTCGTGATCAATCCATAGATACCGATAGAAAATAAATAGGCACTCAAAACAAGTACATGTTCGAGCATCATTGACCAACTCCTTATAAATTTCAATTCATTTCAATATGAACAACAATTCAATCAACGGATTCGATTGACTCGAGAATCGAACAAAACCAAAAGAATAGAATAAAAAAACAATTTTTTATTTTAAACAGAAACAATCTTTCCCTTTCACATAGAATTGAAAGGAAATGGATGGGATAAGATAGAGCAAAATGGAATTTGAATTGCTGTTGATAGTTCGAAAGATTTATTATTGGCGGGCCACGACAATTGCACCTATCAAAGCAGCTAAAAGAATTATTGAAATGAGTTCAAATGGAAGAAAAAAATCTGTTGATAAATGAATTCCAATTTGTTGACTATTACTTATCAAATCTTGTTCGATAATCTGATTTGATCTTGTAGTCCAAATAATCCCGTACCATGATGTATCTGGAATAGTAGTTATTAGTGAAACAAAAATACTTATACAAACCATCAAAGTAACTCCGTCCCCAATGGTCCAAAAATCAAAATTGTGGGAATATTCTGAATCTTTCATGAACATCACAGCAAATATGATTAAAACATTTATAGCTCCCACGTAAATAAGTAGCTGTGCCGCAGCTACAAAATGGGAGTTTGATAAAATATAGAATAAAGATATACAAACAAGAACCAGTCCCAACGAAAAGGCAGAAAAAATTGGGTTGGTAAATAATACTACTCCTATACTTCCTAATACAAGAACTGATCCTAGAAAGACTAAAAGAAAATCATGTATCGGTTCAGGTAAATCCATTATATCGAAAATAAGAAATAAATAAATTGAAATTTCATGACCTTATTGATATGACCAGGAAAAAAATTGATATACTAAATTACTAATTGAATTAATTCCTAAGGAGTATGAATTGATATAGCTACAGTTCTAGGAAGAATCTCATTCTTTATACGAAAGAGTAGTTAGAAACTATACTCTATAGAGTATATATTTATTCTATAATTCCATTTTTGGAAAAAAATGACAAATAGATTTACATTTAGAGATTATTATAATAATATTTATTCTATCTATATTTATTTCATTTTTTAATATTTTCATATTTTGTTCCTTTAATTTTAATATAGATTTAATATATTTTAAATATATCATTATTTATATGATTTATAAAATTATATCTATTATATCTAATATATCTAATCTATTAGATTTTTTTCTATATTTATCTATTTTCTATAGAAGTTTTATTTTATATATAAATTTTTTAATTTTTTTATGATTATTTTTATTTGAATTGAGGCGAGTTTAAAATTGTTCGAATTGTATAATCGTCAATTACTGACATTGGTAAACGGCCCAAAGCAATTTGATTATAATTCAATTCGTGACGATCATAAGTCGAAAGTTCATATTCTTCAGTCATTGATAAACAATTTGTTGGACAATACTCAATGCAATTACCACAAAATATACAGATCCCGAAATCAATACTGTAATTAAGCAATCGTTTCTTTCGAATATAAGTTTCCAGTTTCCAATCAACAACAGGTAGATCTATAGGACATACACGAACACATACTTCACAAGCAATGCATTTATCAAATTCAAAATGTATTCGACCGCGGAAACGCTCCGATGTGATTAATTTTTCATAAGGATATTGAATAGTTACAGGGAAACGATTTGCATGAGATAGGGTAATCATAAAACTTTGACCAATGTACCTTGCAGTTCGTACTGTTTGTTGACCATAATTCATGAACCCAGTTACCATAAGGAACATATTGTGAATATGTATGAATAACTTACTTTTGTTTCTTTCTCTTGTTTGAGACAAGTTATCAATATAGAATATTCATTTTTACAGTGAAAGCAGTTGAAACGAAGTTGTTAATAATAGATTACCGAGAGAAATAGGTAAAAGAAATTTCCATCCAAGATTTAATAATTGGTCCATTCTTAGCCTAGGTAAAGTCCATCTTGTTGTGATAGAAATGAACAAGAAGAAATAAGTTTTAGCTAATGTAATAAAGATACCAATTGTAGTTCCAAAAACTCCACACGCTTTATTTATTTCAAAAAGCTCAGAAACAAATATGTACGGGGTAGGGGTATTCCAACCGCCTAAGTAAAGAACCGTTACAAATAATGAAGAAACTAATAGGTTTAAATAGGAAGCAACATAAAATAAACCAAATCTTATACCCGAATATTCGGTTTGATAACCGGCTACTAATTCTTCTTCTGCTTCTGGTAAATCAAAAGGTAATCTTTCACATTCCGCTAGCGAAGAAATTAAAAAAACGATAAAACCGATAGGTTGACGCCATAAATTCCACCCCCAAAAACCATATTTTGATTGCGAATCCACTATATCAACCGTACTTAAACTGTTAGATAATCATAGTCGGTGATAACATTACTGTTCCCATCGCTATTACAGAACCGTACATGAGATTTTCACCTCATACGGCTCCTCGAAGGCCATAAATAAATCTAAGGACGGCACCATTTATTTCTCTTGATATATCCCCAAGATGGTGGGTTTCATTTTTATTGGATGGTCCTGAATTAAACCAATTGAATTCTGTCTGTTAGAATTAAAAAAATAAAAAGAAAATAAAATGGAATAAAAATAAAAAAGGTACTTCTGAATTGATCTTATCCTCTAAAAAATGGAATTTGTTGAGTAATAACTTAATTCTTCAATAAAATACTCCTTTAATTTATCAATAATCTATCCTTGTCGATTACAAAAAAGAATATGAATTAAGATATGAATTCTATCTCCATGAAATATGGATAGAAGAAGAATTAAGAATAAAAAGGGATCCTATTTGTTTATTGCTTATTGGAATTGTATTATATTAATTGATTCTTTCTTTTTTTTTTTTCCTTCTTAGTTTTGTTTTCTTTTTTATGTACAAAAGGAAGACTTAAAAAAAAATTTAAAGGATTATTTCGTTCCTGATAGTCATATTTATTTAATCGGTGGATAGTAGCCTATACTCTGGACCGGAATTGTGGGGAGTACTGCTTGATTATTTCTACGAATTTTAAGCCCCAATTAGTATTCTTTTTTTATTCTGCCAAAATACTATTTTGGATAATAGAATTTACATAATCTACATTACTAATCCTTTGTGTATCTTGGTGTTTCTAACCATCCAATCATTTTCTTTTTTATCAATCCCCTACTCCTTTATTTATCGTAATACATGTATGGTAATTTATACAAATGGTAGTGAAAACTTAATAAGGTTGGTCTTGTTGGTCTTTTGAGCCCGCTTCAAGACAGTGTGACTAAAGCAACCAATCTTGGGGGAAACGGCCACTTCCATTTTTTCCACTTCATTTTTTTCTTAATACATAGAAAATGAGATTCAATATTTTGACTGCAAATTAAATTAAATTCAAATTAAATACAAGTTGTTTTATTTCACCCATTTAACTATCTGATTTAGTTTATCAATCCGAACTCCGAATTCCAAATAATAATGAATAAAAAAATTCAGATTTAAGATATCTATTCAATTTATTCTACTTCTTTTCTATAAAATCTAGAAAAAAAGGAACATGGAAAAGTTTCTGTCTCACCGAATCGCACGTAGAGATATTGATAACACACATAGAGTTAATGGTATTTCATAACTAATCGATTGAGCAGCAGCCCGTAGACCACCCAAAAAGGAATATTTATTATTTGATCCATATCCGGACATAAGAAGTCCAACGGGAGCAATACTCGAAATAGCAATCCATAAAAAAACACCAATATTAAGATCAGCTAAAACAAAGTTATAGCCAAAAGGAATTACTAAATAGTTTACTAGAATTGATATAACTGATATGGATGGTCCGATACTGAATAAACGAGTATTTCCCCTAGATGGAAGAATATTTTCTTTGAAAAGTAGTTTTGTTCCATCGGCTATAGCTTGAAGAACTCCCAAAGGACCGGCGTATTCAGGTCCAATACGCTGTTGTATCCCTGCGGATATTTCTCTTTCTAGCCATACAATCACTAGTACACTTATTGTGATTCCCAATACAAGAGTCAAAATAGGGACAAGTACCCATAGAATTCCATAGACTTCTTTTAAAGATTCCAATCTGGAAAAAGAATTGATATCTTGTGCTTCTGTTGTATAAATTCTCATTTCAACGATCAACTTCTCCCATAATGATATCTATGCTACCTAGTATCGTCATAATATCAGCCAATTTCATTCTTTTAACTAACTGAGGAAGAATTTGCAAATTGATAAAACCTGGTGGACGAATTTTCCATCTCCAAGGAAAACCATTCTTATCCCCTATTAGAAAAATTCCTAATTCTCCCTTTGGGGCTTCAACTCTCACATAAAGTTCTTGTTTCGGTAATTCAAAAATTGGAGAAGGTTTTTTACTAATGAATCGATATTCAAAATCATTCCAGTCTGGATCCTTTTCCCTATCAAAATCAAAGCAGCGTATTTCTAAATTCTCATATGGCCCGCCGGGAATTCCTTCCAGAGCCTGTTGAATAATTTTGATGGATTCCGTCATTTCACCAATTCGAACTAAATAACGGGCTAATGAATCTCCTTCTTTTTGCCATTGAACTTCCCAATCCAATTCGTCGTAACACTCATAATGATCAACTTTACGAAGATCCCATTCTATTCCAGAAGCCCGAAGCATTGGTCCTGATAAACCCCAATTTATTACTTCCTCTCCACCAATAATGCCTACCCCCTCAACCCGTTCTAAAAAAATAGGATTTTGCGTAATAAGTTTTTGATATTCAACAACCCCTGTTAAAAAATAATCACAGAAATCAAAACATTTATCTATCCAGCCATGAGGTAGATCAGCCGCTACTCCTCCGATACGAAAATAATTATGCATCATTCTCATACCGGTGGCAGCTTCGAATAGATCATATATTAATTCTCTTTCTCTGAAAATATAGAAGAAAGGAGTTTGTGCACCAATATCTGCCATAAAAGGTCCAAGCCATAGCAGGTGAGAAGCTATACGACTCAACTCCAACATAATTACTCGGATATAGCTGGCTCTTTTTGGTACTTGAATATTTCCTAACTGTTCCGGTCCATTTACGGTTATTGCTTCGGGGAACATAGTAGCTAAATAATCCCAACGTGTTACATAAGGCAGATATTGTATAATTGTTCGATTTTCTGCAATTTTTTCCATCCCTCTATGTAAATAACCCAATATTGGTTCACAATCAATAACATCTTCACCATCTAGAGTAACAATGAGTCGAAGAACACCATGCATTGATGGGTGCTGAGGACCCATATTGATTATCATGAGGTCTTTTCTTGTAGCTGGGTCATTCATAGATTTTTCCTCGATTCATTGAATTGTTGAAAAAAAGTTCATAAAAATTCAAGATCTAATAAATCGAATAATTAAAAATGATTCTTCAAATTAACGAGTTTGTGATTCTCGAATATCCAACCGATTAATTAATTTTTTATAACGTATTCTATTTTTCTTTGACAAATAAGACAGTAGTCGTTGGCGTTTTCCCAGAATTTTACGTAAACCTCTTTGAGATAAATAGTCTTTTCTGTGCAATTCCAAATGTGAAGTAAGTCTTCGTATCTTATTGGTGAAATTGAATATTTGAAATTCAACCGATCCCGGATTTTCTTCTTTTTTTTCTTGTGAAATAACTAGTCTAAATGAATTTTTTACCATAAAACAAAAGCTTTCCTCTCCTCTTTTTTTTTTATATATATAGATAGATCTATCTTTATAGATATAGATAGATAGATATTTTTTTTTTTTGATCAATAATAATAATGACATTCTTTTTTTAATTTAGTATATACAAAAATCTTAATTTCCTTAAGAATTCCTAATTTTTTTTTTCAATTCAAATGGAATTCCTTGTTTATTAATCAATTCAATTCAATGTTTATGCATTCACAAAATACAAATTTTTTATTTAAATTTTTAAATAAATTAAGAAGATTTTGTTTGATTCATTTCTAGATCGAATGGATACATCATTCAATTAGGATCATTCCTCCGAATAGAAGGTAAGACAGTGCGTGTGTGTATTTATTTGTCTTCGCAGACCAGATATGTTACGAGAAACAGAAGAAATTAAAATATAGATTAACGAATTTTCAATCGCGGATACATATGTATCCTTACCATACTGAAACGGCTGCCATTATTGGTATCAAACCAATATCGATTCATACAAACTAAATCTTCTATGCGATAATTTGGACAAAGAAATAATTTAAAAAAAATTAGTTTTTTTTTATCTATATCAAGATATTTCCTTTTAGCAAAAACTTGACAGAAATTATTTACTTTATTTCCATTGTAAAATGCCGTATTTTGATGCATATCACCTCTATTCCCAGAATTGAAACAAATTAGAATTCTCAATTCTCTACGACGTTTAGAGGATAAAATATTTTCAGGAACAAGCAAATCATAATGATTTTTTTCTTTATTCTCAGTCATCTTTTGATGTCTTGTAATGGATTCATCAAAATTCGTCTTATCAACATAGTTTTTTTCTGGGTATCTTTGATAAAATTGAAATTGGTGCTTACTTTTATGAATCAATGAAACGCCTATGGTTTGATACATAAAAAATTGTCCATCGTTTTTGATAGACAGACGAACTGGTTCGACAACCAATATTCCTTTTTTTTTCATTAATTGTGGAAGGAGTAAATTCCTTTGATTATGAATCATCATAATATCGAGACTTAATTCTCCTCTTTGAATCGAAGCTATAGCAATGTCTTTTAGATTTATCAGTCTAAGCAGGAGACAATATAGTTCGATATTATTCATTATTTTTTCATCTAAACAATCATTCCATTTCAATTGAAAACGCAAATACCTTCTTAGTAATAAATTTAGTGCTTCTATGTTGTTCTTGTATATATTTTTTGTTGATGGTGGTCTAAAAATATCTATTTTTTTCTTTCTGGTGATACTTTTATTTTCATTATCATTTTTTTTTACATTAAAATTGAAAAAAAGGAATTTGATTGGTATAACCCATGGTTTACTTGTATATGTTTTATAAAATTTCACAAATTTTGAGAAGAACCAAAGTTCCAGATTCGATATGGAACGGTTTAGTATTTCTACATTCATTCCCATCCAATCAAAAAAAAAACATTTTTGATTGGACGGGTTGATTTCTTGATGAATCATAGGATAATAATTGGTATCAATCCAGGCCTCAATATCCATCTTATTTCTAAGATCAAAATTCAGAAGTTTCCAATCAAAATACTGTCTATCCAGGTTTTTTTCCATATCTATAATACCATCTTCCCCTATATAATTCTTGATAGGGACATCATCTTCCATATCAAATAATTTTCGTTTACGCGTGCTGTAATTATAAGAAAATGTTTTGTCATTATTGGCTTGTAATGGTGATCTATATCGATAAACAGATGAGTCTTTCTTATCTGCATAATTAAGAGATTTATATGATAAAAGATCATATCCATATTGTTTTTTTATTTTTTTTTTTCGATTTGTTAATAAGTCTACTTCTTGTTTTTTGTAAAGAATTAATCGTTTTTTTTCATATGAATCACATTTGGTTAAATCTTTTTTTTTTTTTTGAGCCATATGACATTCATTGATTCTATTTCGCCATTTTCGTGATACTAATATAGACCATCTATTCGGAGATAAATCATATTGATAATGACCCCTTAACCAATTTTTCCATTGATTCATTACAGAATGGTGAGTCTTCTTATGTATTAATTTGGACTGGCACATTCCTTGTATTCCCCCCAAATAATCTTTTATTTCATTCTTAAGAAAAAGAGATGTTCCAGGATATTGAAAAACAGATCTTAACTTATATTTATATAAGTCAATAACTTGGGTTTGTGATAATTTGTAAAATACATATGCTTGGGATAAAGAGGGTACGTCACAAAAAATCTGTGAATTACCAATATTATAAATTGATTTTTTTATAATCGAAATAAAGTGAATTTTTTTTTTTTTTTTATTTGTTTTATCAATTCTCTTTTCATTTGCTTCATTATAGTAAGTGTATTTATTAATAATTTTTTTTGTTGATTCAAGAAAAAGTTGGACATTCATGCTAGGAATATTAATGAGACATAGAAAGATATCTATAGATATCCTTTCAATGAAAAATTGAAAAACAAAATATGATTTGTGGACTGATCGAATATTTCTTCTTTTTAATATCGACCAAATATTTTGGGGGGATTCGAATCTTTTTCTTTTATCATCAGAACGTGTTTTCTTAAAACTAATATTTATCTCTGGAGTTTGAAACCCCTTTTTTTTGTTTTTTGTAATTTTTTCTATTTGCTTTATGATTGTCTTTGTTCGATCATTCAGATCTTTTATTTTTTTTTCTGTCAATGAAAAATTTGTCCAATTAATAGATTGAATTGGAATGGACGATTCGTAGCTCATTCGATTCCTATTACTGATTATTGAATCTTTTTGAATTTCACTCACTTCATAGATTTCTTTCAATCCAAATAAAGGAATTTGGTTTATTTTTGATAATTTTTTTCTTATTTCTTTTAGAATTTTATCTTTTATAAATAGAATCCTTTTCATGATCCATTTTACTCTTTCTTTTAAAACATTTAGAATTTTTTTTTTTTTTTCGGTTAAAACTTTTAGAAATAGAAAAAAAAAACAATTCCATTTTTTAATTGTTTTTTTTAGTTCGTTCAAAATGGGATCAAAAAAGGAAGGTTTATTTCGGGGAGAATAAGAACTAAAGGGCGATTCAACTTCTATTCCCCAAACGGTTAAAAAGCAAAAATCTGGTTTTTGCACTTTTTTTTTCGTTTTCGTTGGATCCTTTTCTTTTTGGGGGGATCGTACCTTGGATCTGTGCCAAGGTTTGAGACGAAAAGGAAATAGTATCTTTATCTGAATACCGTCTGTGAGCCAGTTTTTCGGAAATTCTGTTTCTGATAATGGAACGCCATCATAAGTGCATTTAATATGTATTTCTCTCTTCCAATCCTTTATATCCTGCGACCATTCGGGAGATTGAAAGAATAGCATACGAAGAATATTTTTCGTTATTATCAATGAAGGGAATAGAATATATTTTCGAAGAATCGCGTGGGTTAATAATAAAACACCTCTTATTCCTTGAGCAAATATAATGCTATCCCAGGCTTCTGCTATTTCTATACGCCTTTCTTCATCTTTTTCTTTTTGGTATTCTTTTCTCTCTTTTTCTTTTTCGTATTTTTTTCTTTTGTCCTCCTCTTTATTCTCACTTTCTTTTGTCTTGTCTTCTGCATAATCTGAAATTTTTAATTTTCTGTTTTTATTTTTTAAAAAAAAAAAAAAATTCATTGATTCCAAAATATCAAAAGAAAAGAAAGAGTATTTCTCAATTTTGTCCGAAAAAAGAGGAGAATGCACGTTTGCTTGAGAGAGTTTCCAAATAACTGTTTTACGTCTTTGAGCGCGTATAGATCCTTTTATTATGTCTCGACGAAAATCCGGTTGTTGTGAATAACGTATTAAAGTCAATTCATCTCTCCCCCTTTTTTTAGAATTTTGAGTATCTGGGTTATCGGTAGAAGTATCGTCATTCTTTGAGTTCTTAGTAAAAATCACTACACGTTTGGCTTTTCTTGAACGAATTGCAAGATCCGCGATTTCATTTTCTTTGTTTTCTTCCTTTTCTGCTTCCATTTGTTCTAACTCGTCAATTAATTTGTATGACCATCGAGGAACTTTTTTACTGATTTCTTTTATCCCAATCGAGTTTTTTGTATTTACAATAGTTTTATCGTTCGGATCAGTTAGAACTGCGTCAAATAAGAATTTCATTTTTTTTTTTTTATCTTCTGAAGCAATTCTTACTTGTTCAGGTTTTGGAAATAAAAAAAGTCCCTTAAAATTAAAACTTGATACTGATTTTACTTTTACAGAAAATTGGTTAATTAAGTTCAAAAGAGAACTAATTTCACTTGATAATGATTTTCTATCAAACATATCCATTTTCTGTTCAAGTTCTGAATAATTAATAGAAAAAAGGATACCATGAATCTTATTTATCCAAATGTCATTTTTTGTGTAAGTTTTATTTTTGATTAAGACCGAAAAACTGTTTTTGATTCGTCCGCGATAGGGTCCGTTCAAGAAAGGGTCATATATTTTAGGTAAGTGTTTTTTTTTAGTCTCATCATTACCCAATCTAATCCTTTTTTCGATTACATCCATAGCAAGAAATTTCTTATCTAGAGCTTTTGCACTATTAAAAAATTTTTTGCTTAAGCTCTTTCTTTTTTTTTCATTAGTGGAACTCCAATAATTATTCAATTCATCAGAGAATTTTTCTGTTGTCAAAAGAGACATTTTTCTTTGTATCATTTCCACAATAGTTGACAAACTAGGTGGGTACGTAAAAGATATTTTTTCTTTTCCATCACTTTGACATGGATAAAAAAAATATTGTGACATTTCATTTCTTATAGCATTTTCAAATCGCTCATTTTTGATATATCGAACGGGACGATTCCATCGTTTCGAATCAAAAAGAATATTTATAATAGGTTGTTCAAATTGGAAGATGTCTTTTTCTTCTGTTTCATCGATTTTGTACGAATCCTTTCCCTCTTCCGAAAAAATAGAAGCAGAAAGATCTTCTTCGGTGGATCCCTTTTTTTCTTGTTTATTTACCTTCATTTTGGATCCATTTATTTGTTTCTCAATTTCATTACTTTCTGAAGTTTCTTTCGGTTTATTAATCAAAATAGGTGGTGGTGTTTTGCCTAAATAGTATAGACAGGAAATTAAAAAAAAAATACTAATGATTTGAGACATAGAATTTATCAATTCGGACATAATAGATTTACTCAATCTAATAAGGATATTCGATTTAATAGAATAATTTTCTTGTATCCATACTAATACCAATCTAATCCATTTCATAATCAAAATCTGACCAATTAACCAACTAACAAAACTACTTGTTAGGAATAAAATTTGTTTGTTGCCGAGAAACATATAAATGTTGACTAATCTGACTAACATTGAACTTGGTAAAAATAAATAATTCAATAATAATAAAATAAGATTATTTAGGAATACTCGTTGAATGCTAAAATTACGCATTGAATTTTTCCTAGTGGATCCGTAATTATAAAAGTGTTTGTTATTATTGCAAAAGAAATGAAATAAAAGATACGGTAGAGCTATGACAGTTATTGTATGAGGTCTACCCAATGCTAGATGCAAAGGCGCATAATAGATCGATATGAGCATCATGAGCTGTCCCGTAATAAAACCAGTTGTTGCTGATACTTTCTTCTCGGTTCCTTCTTCTCCTTCTTCCATAACCCGAGCTCGGAGAAGGAAGAGATAAGAGGGCCCTATGGAGAATGTGGTCAGAAATCCATAATAGAGTCCGACCACAACGACCGAATTCATTATCTTCATGCATAAGGCTACTAGATTATCTAGTATAAAAGATTGAAAAATCATCACAAACCTCCCTTTTTCTTTTCTATTGCAATTTCTGGATTATTATATGATGATTTTTCAACTTTCCATATATATATCCATATATATAGAAATAGAAACAGATAGACTAGAAACGACATCTCTTATCTC